GAGTACAGACGTTTCTTTCCCCCCCACACGGATAGAAGTAGATAAACGGGAATTAATTCTAACTCCCACATGATGAAAAAAAGTAAAAGGTCGCGAGAAGAAAATGATCCTATTTGACCGCTGTACATTGCTAACATCAGGAAATGAAATAATCGAGAATCTCGAGTAACAGGCCAAGCCGATAAAGTAGCTAAGGTGGTGATGAATCCCGTTAGTAAAATGGGTCCTATAGAAAGTCCATCTATTCCTAATCTCCAATGGAAATCAAAAAAACGGATCCATTTATAATCCTCCAATAGTTGGATTAATGGATCGTCTGGTTGGAAATGATAACAGAATGTATAGACCGTTAGAAGGAGTTCTAAAATACATATACATATAGTATACCACCGAATGACCCTATTTCCCCTATGGGGAAGAAAGAAAATTAAGGAACCCGCAGATATTGGCAAAACTACAATTATTGTTAACCAAGGAAAAGAATTCGTGGTAAAGACAAGATACACTTGGACCAGAAAAACCCGTGCTCAAGATATTTTTATTTTTGAGCACGGGCCCCGTCGGTAAAAAAATCAAATGGATTCAAGTAGAGTTTGTTGGAACGTATCAATAAGCTAGACCCATACTGCGAGTTGTTTCAGCTCCTAAATAAACCCGAACACTCAAGAAATCCGTTGGACAGGCGGATTCACATCTTTTACAACCAACGCAGTCTTCCGTTCTTGGAGCAGAAGCAATTTGTTTAGCTTTACATCCGTCCCAAGGTATCATTTCTAATACATCGGTCGGGCAGGCTCGGACACATTGAGTACATCCTATACATGTATCATAAATCTTTACTGAATGTGACATTGGATCTATACATTTTTGAACGTCATAAAATTTCGACCTAGTAAGCTTATAAACAAAGCCTATATTTAGATACCAGGTAAATCAACAAGTTATCAGAATTTTCTAATCAATTTACTTCTGGACTGGTTTATTATAAAAGGAAAGGCCAAAATACTTTGATTTCTTATGTTTTTGCAGACAAGATTATACCTTAACATGCTAATTCGAATTTCTTTAGGAATATTAGAATTCCTATGATTAATACTACTTATTCAACAAATTCGATTGGTTAATACGAGTTGATTTTCGATTACGATAAATTGATGAAACAATAGACAGTCCAATAGCTGCTTCAGCGGCTGCAATAGCTATAACAAAAATTGAGAAAATATCTCCCTTTAATTGACGCTTATCAAAAAAATCAGAAAATGTTACAAAATTTATATTAACTGCATTCAATATAAGTTCAAGACACATAAGGGCTCTAACCATATTTCGACTTGTGATCAATCCATAGATACCGATAGAAAATAAATAGGCACTCAAAACAAGTACATGTTCGAGCATCATTAAGCAACTCCTTATCAATCTCATTCATTTCAATCTAAATAACAATTCAATCGATTCGATTGAATCACATATAACAAGCATGGAATATTTTAATTGCTGATTTTTATTGACGAGCTACAGCAATTGCACCTATTAAAGCAACTAAAAGAATTATTGAAATGAGTTCAAATGGAAGAAAAAAATCTGTTGATAAATGAATTCCAATTTGTTGACTATTGCTTATCAAATCTTGTTCTAGAACCTGGTTTGATTTTGTAGTCCAAATAATCCCGTACCATGACGTATCTGGAATAATAGTAATTAGTGAAATAAAAAGACTTGTACAAACCATCGAAGTAACCCCATCCCCAACAGTCCAAAGGCGAGAATCTTTGTAATATTCTGAACCATTCATGAACATCACAGCAAAAATAATTAAAACATTTATAGCCCCTACATAAATAAGTAGTTGCGCAGCAGCTACAAAGTAGGAATTCAATAGAATATAGAATAAGGATATACAAACAAGAACCAATCCTAAGGAAAAGGCAGAATAAATTGGATTGGGAAGTAATACCACTCCTAGACCCCCTAAGATCAGACCTGATCCCAGAAAGACTAAAAGAAAATCATGTATTGGCCCAGGTAAATCCATTAAATATATATATAAATCGAAATATTTCATGACTTTATTGACCTGACCAGGAAAAAAGAAGTAACTCTATTTTTTTATGTTTATGATACTTCTTAACGTTAACTTAATTAAATAAATGAAATTTGAATAGGTGTGGGTTGATGTATATAGTGTTATTGGAGCCCTATCATTCAATATCTGCAAGAATAGTTTGAAAATAGATATTTTCAAATCATTACTATAATACAGAAATAGATTTTTAATCCAAATTAAACGACAAGTTAAACAACTTTTGGATTGATCAAGGAAAGCCTTATTTTTTTAGATCCAAACAAAACCTTAATTTAATTTTAATTTAATTGGGGATTTTTTTGAATCGAGAGGTTTAGCTATTTTTTATTTGAGGCGAATTCGAAATTGTTCGAATTGTATAATCATCAATTACTGACGTTGGTAACCGACCCAAAGCAATTTGATTATAATTCA